CTCGGCGTGAAAACAGAGAGACAGAGGGCTGATCTTTGAATAGGAAAGAGAATGGATCCGCAGGGTCCCAAATGAATTGGCTTATTTGAAAAAAGCCTTGTTCTGTGGAAGATCTATCTCGTGTCTGGTACTGCATGGTTCCACTCTGCACGAACTCCGAATCCTTCTCTTCATTCTCTTGAAGCTCATCCTCTTCACCTTCGTGATCAATGATCCGCTTGCTCCGAAATGACCAATAGGGAAATCCCAATTCATTGGGCCTTTCGATACAATCAAATAGATTGACCCAAGGGCGCCATATTCTCGGAGCCCAAACTATGTGATTGAATAAATCCTCCTCTATCTCTTGTGGGTCGAGGTCTCCTTCTTCCAACCCCGATTCGTATTTTTCATATAGAAATCTCTGATCAACGATAGAACAAGATCCATTTTGCATCATATCTAAGGGACTCCTTGGTTCGTGCCGAAGAAGCAATGCCACTCGATCATTATCAAACTGACTGCAATCTTTTTCTGTCCGTGAGGATCCCAAGAGAGCGCCTTCTACTTCTAATAGGCCACGAACTAGATCAGAATCATTCTCAAGGAATCCATAAGAAGTGACCCAATTTTTTTCATCGGGTCCGGGTGGAGACCAAAGATCTTGAGCGACCGATCCGGCAGAACAACTCAAAAGATAAAGAAGTATCGTTAATCTCTTCATGCTCGTTCCAAGCTCGAAGTACAATTTGTACACATAAGAATCCCCTTCCATAGATGATTTCTTCATATAGATAGATATAGGATCTATGGGGCAATTACTTAGAAGTACTGTTTGTGCAACAGCCCTTCCTATCTGATAGAAAAGGATCTCATGATCCTGAACCGAGCTTACCTGGGATCGCAAATCCCAAGTTTTTCTATGAAGAGCGGATCGAATTGTATTAGTGTCTATAATGGATTTCTTCTGTGTAATACTAATTGATAGGGCCTCATTGGTAAGTGATACAAGATCTCGTACATCGGAACCCATGGTTATGGACCCGAATCCACTAGCATTCGTATGGAAGATTTTCTTTTCCAAAGGAAATCCCCGAGTATATGAAAGAGTGAAAAAGTGCTTTCGTTGTTGTGGAATAAGAAGCCTTCGTATCTTAATGCACGTATTGAATTTATTCGCAGCTATTAGACCGGGATCCACTTTTTTGGGAATATGAGTCGACGCAATAACAAGAATATTGCTATTGGAGGATCTTTCACAATCCCTGGAGAGATGGTTCACTAATAGACCGAGGGATAAGTAATTCGACGCATCCAGAGACAGATCATGAATGTTTGGAATCCATAGTATGCAAGGAGACATTGCTTTTGCTAATTCGAGTTGAAAGGTGATATAAAAGCGGTCTACCATATCCACCTCCTCATTCGTCATAGTTAGCAGCTCCCCATCAATATCAATATCCTCACTATCCTCACTATCATCAATATCCTCAATATCCTCACTATGATGAGTATGATGAGCACCACTATTATCAAAAATATCCTCACCATCACTATCATCATAAATATCCTCAAAAAATTGAGGCCTTTCATCCAGGAACTTGTTCGGAACTACTGTAATGAAAGGAAGATAGGAGTTTGTCGCTAGGTATTTGACCAAATAGGATCGTCCAGTTCCTATAGAACCTATCACTAAAATACCCCTAGAGGGGGATAGGCCTAAGCGGAGTGAAAAGGGTTTTCCATGAGATGGGAAATGAAAACTATTAGCCCCAAACGAGGTTTGTGAATAAGTGATTGTCTGATAATGCGCAAGGAATACTCGTCTTTCTGCTAAAGAGGGTCTATGAAACTCATAATTCATTAGATACTTTTTATGAATGTCAACTAAGTATCGTAAGTAAACCGATCCTGGTTGTTCAATCATTTGATAACTAGAACCATTCTTTGATAAATGATCACTATCAGTCAGACTCCATAGAATTTTATCAATCCTTTTTTCTTTCCTTAAGATGGAGAACTGAACCAAGAATTCTCTTTCGGCATCATCAATCGAATCAGTATTCGCGACCCAGGATTCGATCTTATCATCAATCCAACCACTGTTCACATTTTTTCTTTTTCTTAGTAATGAATAGATCTCTTTACTTGTACGACTTAGATGTCTCGTATTTCTCGAAAAAGTGATTCGATTGATGGGATTGGGTATGATACTTAGGAAATCGATGATATCAATGAGATTGATATTCCAATATTTCTTCTTAGAAGGTATTGATTTGACCCCATAAGCGGGACCACCACCCGATAGCATCTTGCCGCCAAAAGCCCGTATTTCTTCTAGAAAATATCCTAAAGCAGCTAGAAAGAGATTCTTTAACCAGAAAGAATTCAGTTCAGATGTAGGATACCTATCCAGAAGTTTTCGCAACTCAATCATGTATGATGGAATCATCAAAGATTTGATCTTTTCCAACTCTGTCTGTAACTCCCTAGAGGCTCGGGAAACAACGAGAAGATGTCTACGAACGATATATCCAGCAACAAGAAGAAGGAAAAGGATTGAATAGAGCAACTCCCGAACATTTGGTGATCCCGGAAATTCCCATATCAATGAAACGGGTGACTCATTATCTCGACGAAGCATTTCTTCGGACAGAAGAAGATTATGTAAACACTTACTCGAAATCTCGCTTATCAGATTCCTTTGTGGAAGAAGAATCTCCCGCAATTTGTTCTGAAGAATTGGCCATGATATATCTATATCTAATCTATCTATAATATCTTCAAAAAGGGATAACAATTTTTGACTGCTACTTAGTATCGCTATCCTCAATAGGTCTGAATTATATACTTTTTTGAAAGTATCTAAAAGAATGAAATTGAGATATTTGTACCCTGTCGAAGTAAAGAACCATGGCATATATGTTTGAAACATATTTGAGAGAGTTGAAAAAGCACTATAGGTTCTATACATCTGCCCTTCCTCAACGCATTTATTTAGATAAAGACTCCGTTTTTTCCTCTTTTCGGATGGTAATAAATATTTCTCAGAGTCAATCAAACCCATCTTTGAATTGAAATTGAGAAACTGATGCAAGTTCTTCCCTTCTGAATCAGATGGATTCATATCTGAAAGAGCTTGACAATAAATTCTTTCAAAATTGACTAATTGTCCCTCTCTTAGAGGTGTTCCAAAAATGTCTGCGATCGAGTAAAGAGCTCTACGAACGAATGGAGCGGATCGAATTGGAAAATGAAAAGATTTGTCCAAGTTATCCGGTTCGGCACCACTCGGCGGAAAATTCTTAGGTATGCATATCTTAGATACCTGTGACTCGATCGGTGAAATAGTATCTTTTTCCAAAAAAACATCTTTTTTTTTACCGACGTGCAAAGAAAATATTTTGTTGCGAATGAAAAAGATATTGAGGAATTGTCCATACGTAAGATCATAATTATTGATAGGGGTCCTTTCCACATAAAAAGGGAATCCTTTGTTACAATAGAACCAGAAGTGATGTGGATTATTCAAGAATCGAAGTCGATTTGCTTTATAAAAAGAGGATATCAATGAACTTCTTTGAAATGGTTTCACGGGATTCAGCCAATTGTCTCGATCGTGGGATATCATTGAGAAATAGGAATCGGTCTTCTCAAAAGATTTCCTGCGATTTTTTCTAGTATGGAATGAGTCAATCATCCACTTCGGTATCTTATTGAACAAAAACGGTGATACTCTTCCTCCATTGATCAAGAATTTCGATTTTTGGGAAGTATCATGATCATCCAATAAGAAGGGTTTCAATTTATTCAAATGAACGATTTGAAGACCTATTGATTCTAACAACTGATTGAAGCGTTGATCAGTTGGACCCTTCAACTCATAGATGTGGATCTCGGACCTATGAATGGGGCTATTCCCGATACTCACAAAGAAAAAAGGAAGTGACCTAAACAAAAAGAAAAGAAGCGACTTGGACAAATTGGACAAATAGGACAAAAGGGGAAGTAACTTCGACAAAAGGAAACGAAGTGACTTAGAAGGATCTTTTTTGTCGAAAAATTCCGACCAATACCAATCAATTTTTTCGATAACCTCAGACCAATCAATTTTTTTTTTGATAACCTCCGACCAATCAATTTTTTCGATAACCTCAGACCAATCAATCAAATATTGATTAATACCTAATCGATCGAAGACTACTTGAAAACGGCTCTTCTGCTCAGAAACGAAATGTTCCAAATCCTCCTGGAAACTCTTGCTCCCATTGGACCATTTGTATCTATATGCATCAGGATCCCGATTCATGGATCTCTCGCTTCGAGAAATAAGAGGATCGAACCATTTCTTATGACTCTTTTTCAAATTCGATAAATGTTGGTTGATCGTAAATTTCCTTTGAGTTCTCTGATTCAGAGTATCATTTCCTATTTGATCCCTTTGAATTCCGTATTCGAAGTTGCAATCGGATCTATTCATTAAAAAGAATCGATTTGATACATTTCTTATGTACCCATGGATGCTATATTGGATTGGAATCAGATTTTGGATCAATCTATGTTGATTGAATGCCTTCAGTATGGTGTTGATAGCAAATACCACTCTTTTTGGTTTTGGATCTTCCAAAGCATTCCCGCAGGAGATCTGGACCCCTTTTTTTCTGATCCTTCGATAAAAAGATTCATTTTCTTCAGAAAACATAGGAGGTAGAACCAATAAAGATTTCTTTGTCGATTCATCCCTGGAGTTGAATACCTCGTTCAAGAATTTTTTTTGATCCAATCCGCAGGAATCAATAGAAAAGGCAAAACCCTTATGATACACCAGATCCGGCTCGGTTATTGATAGAGTGAATAGATCTGCCACTCCTTGAAATCTCTCTTCTGATTCAAAATCGTGGCGCCCCACGTATCCTCCCCTCTTCCGGTCATGGAATAGATGAAATAAATCAAAAAATGGATTTTGGTTCAAGAATGAAATCTTGTTGGAACTGCCCATATCCGGTTCATCCTTCGGAACCCTATCACATCCCGGATTTGATGCAATAGGATGAATTGTGACGGTATTTTGTAAATACGCAATTATCTTGAATATATCAATGATTTCTTTTTTTTCCGATCGCCGGGATGGGACAAAAGAAAGATCTTGTTGTTTCTTCAATAATTTCTGATCTCTGGTGGACCTCTTAGTAGGATTCGAACCCAGATGAAGTTCTGACCATCTGTCAGAGAAAAAAGAACGAATTGATCTTGTAGGATTCCCAAGAAATTCTTCGATTTCTTCCGGAAGCGGATGATTATTCATCTGCTTCTCACGTTCCGTGAATAGCCGGGACATTGAGGAATCTCCAGAAAGGCTTTTCGGGAATCGGTCTGATTCTATCTCTGCTCCTTCCGTTTGAAGAAAGGAAGGATCCCAAAGAATCGACCCTTCTTTTTGAATCTCTCTTTGATTGATCCATGTGTGATATTCCGAATCCTTATTACGAATGGAATCGAAATGATCTATGGATTGATCAAAAGATCCTTTCAATTGGCTAGAATCCCTTACTTGAACGAAATTAGATCTTGCGGAATCATATTGCATATTTGACGATACATTCCATACCTTGCTAAACAAGCGAAAAAACCGATCCTTGTTTATCAACCACACATTGTCTAAGCAAATCCAATTCTCTCTCGACACCTTCCTAAAGAAATCTGATTCGTGCGGATTCTTCTTCCAACTAACGAAGAGATCTTGGCGGAATTGCCACATATGAAATTGAATACAATTTTGCAGCAAAGAAATACCACACTTGTTTCTCGAGAAGAGATGGGAAAGATGCTCAATATCATTTGATTGAATAGTTGACCCAGCTCCTTGTTGTTTGAAGAAACCCTCCACTTCAATTGGTCTTTTTTCACGAAAAGAAGACATAAGATAACAAATCCAGTGTTTCACTAAGATTTCAAATAGCTGTCCCGAATTCAAGTTGATTATGTTTCGCTTATTTCTCGGAGAAAGACGATCAAACAATTCCCAATCATGGTCCTTGCGGATCCGATCATCCGTATAGGAAACAAAAGAAGACTCCAGATATTTGATATCTTTCTCTTTGAATGAGATCTCAATTACAGCCAGGGTTTCATTAGATATCTTACAAATAGAATCCCTCTTTTTTCCGACCCGGTTCCTCCACCACCGCGAACCCCAGTTAGATTCAGGCATGATACACTTTTTCGTTTTAGTTATTGGGAGAACCCAAGTACTCTCTTTCGGATCCATGAAACAACTCTCAGAGATCGTTTTCCCTTTTGGAAGATACAGGAGCGAAACAATCAACCTATTGATAGACCCAAAAGATTTTTCCAATGGAGCATTTCTGGGTCCAAAGGAATTCCTAGGCAGAAGCCCCATCAAATATAGATTTTTTCTTTCGACCATTTCTCGATTATGCATGCGATAGAGAAGGACCACTACTACAAGCAGTACTAGACCTTTGGTCGTCAATACTGCACCTTTGACTAGACCCTTGATCGTCAGTACTGCCCCTTTGATCGTGAAATACCGATTGCTTCTTGACCCCTGTGAATCGCGTGAGAGTAAACTCCTCCAAATTAGGGGGTCGAAGAGTTTCATAAAACGTTCTTGCTCGAAAAAAATAGAAACGATAGTTCTAACTGAATCGACTTGGGTCCACGAATCTAACAAATCGTGAGAGTTCTTGACCTCTCTTAACATCTCTCTCAATTCGAAGATCCAGGGTTGAAATGGATCTTGTTGTGAAATTTTATGCTTCATTTTGAGTGCCTCCCCATTATAAATATTGAATATAAAGTAAAAGAAAATAGGTTTCCATTTCTTTAGGTAATCTCCGATACGATAGTTCTTTCTTCTATGATATTTCTTTATGATATTTCTTTAGGTAATTTCTTTTACAATATTTCTTTCTTTATTCTATGATAATCCCCCTTATGCATCCATGGCTGAATGGTTAAAGCGCCCAACTCATAATTGGCAAATTTGCGGGTTCAATTCCTGCTGGATGCACGACAACGGGAATGTTCAATACGTCTATTGGAATTGGCTTTGTATCAATGGAATCTCATCATCCATACCAATTCGTTATGTGTTATGTATGGTATATTCATATCATAAGTATAGAAACAGTTAGAGGGAGAATTCTTATCGAAACTGGAACTCATAGGGAAGAAAATAGATTTATGGATAAAATTAAATATGCAGTATTTACAGAA